TCGTGAGAATGTATATTCTTCCTCAAATATGCTATTGAGAGGTAAAGGATTAAACCTTTTTAAGAAATAAAGTTTTTGATCGGAATATGAAAAAAAAAACTGAAGGACCCCTTAACTATTTAAGTTTTTGATAGAACGAATCACACTTTTACCACTAAACTATACCCGCTACATATTATTGTATATGAGTATATGAATGGACCATTTGTCGAACAAAAGAGTGAGGCGCAATCAAGATAGCACCAGAATCATGAAAATTCTAGCGTTGACGCTTCTTCCTGGGGGGACTTAAGTAGGCGAAGAGCAGAAAGCTTACTTAAATAACATAAAAAAAAAGTTATAGTTATATTATACTTTTCTTTTCGTTTGATACGAAGTCATTACTGACAGTCCCGGTCTGAAAGAATCATTGAAGCTGGATCATAGAAAGGATGAAATCTGCATACATGGTTCCTTTTTTTCAACTTCTCTTTCAATTGCCAGATCTTACTTATGAATTAAGAATTCGGGTCAATTGGATCTCAATTGTTCAAATAAAGCTTGTCTCTTGAACAAATAAATGAGTTATATTATAACTACGTTTATAAATATGTGTGTTTAATATTTAATATTTGATATTTTATTTCATTTTTAATTTTCATATTTTTTATTCCAGTTTCTTTTTCCAGTAAGTATAAGTAATAAATTGATAAAAAGAAAATAAAAAAAAATATATTATATAATAAAAATATAATATATTATATATTAATTTAATATTATTAATATTAAGTAATTAATATTTAATATTAAGTAATGATATTAAGTAAGTAATGATATTAAGATTAAGTATTAATATAATATTGAGTATTAATAATAAGAAATGACACTTCAACAAGTATTTTTGATTGATATCAAATCATTATTAAATCATTTTATCTATGGAAATACTGGCCAGGCCAGTACTTAAATCAAGTCGGGGGAATAAACCTTTCGTACAAAATAAAAGAAGTAGGGTATTTTTCTATTGGGGATATCCGTTTCGAATCATTATCATTATCTAAATTGAATTCCTGATCCAATTTCTTCTTAAAATTTTTTCTTATCTTATATTTATATATATATATTACATATTTATATTATATATATATATTACATTACTTTATTGTTCTTTTTATGTTCTTTTTATATTATATATCTTTTTATATTATATATCTTTATTCTTTTTTTCTTTATACTTTATCTTTATAATAATAATATAATATCTTTATAATAATAATATAATAATAATAATAATAATATAATAATATAATAATATAATAATAATATAATAATAATAATAATAATATAATAATATAAAAATAAATATTAATAAAATATTAATAAAAGAATATATAATATAAAAAAAAATATATAATATAAAAAAAATAGATAAATAAAAAAGGAAAACGAAGGTTTTTATCAATCTTTACTTCACGTGTCACATCACATAAAAAACTTTCCATTTTAAAATGGGGATGCGGAGAGATGGCTGAGTGGACTAAAGCGGCGGATTGCTAATCCGTTGTACGAGTTTTTCGTACCGAGGGTTCGAATCCCTCTCTCTCCGCTTCTTCTGATTACTTGAGATTTTCGAATTCGAAGGAATTTCGATCCCTTGATTTTCTCATAGGTAAATGTGATTTTCTCATAGGTAAATGTATGGAATACATAAAATCATAAGAAAAAATTTCGAAAAAGCAGGAAAAACTCAAAATATCTTTTTTTTATTCCTCACGTCCAGGATTACGCTCTGGATCATTAGATAAAAATCCGAAGATGAAGAGAGAAATAAAGAATATCACTACTGTATAAACGAATAGTTTGAGAGTAAGCATTACACAATCTCCAAGATCTTTTTTTTTTTTTTAAGGTAATAGATTACTTATTTTTTACCACATACACTATTTTGTTTTGACATGACACCCCAAAAAAAATGAAGTGTTTTTTGAAAAGAAAGTCATTTTCACGAATTTCTTTGGAATAAGATTTTTATTCCTTCGTTATCAAAAATTTCTTGTCATATGATTAGGTATTGTAGGCAACCTAATAAAATCTTTGCTCACTGTAAGGTTAGAACGAGGAAATAAGCTGATCAAAATTCATCGCCGCGGTTATTCAATATACAAGAATTTCTATTTTTGAATCGAGGGTTCATAATGTAAGACTTATCTGGTCTTATCAATTTTTCGAATTTTTATTTATCGAATAAATCATGAATTTAGCAGAGTATTAAATCATCGAAAACTTACAGCAGCTTGCCAAACAAAGGCTAAGAGAAAAAAAAGTATAGGTATGACAGGCATAACATCTACGATTGGATTTAAAAAGGCATAAGCTTCGGGCAATTTGGCGAAGAAAAAACTACTCGAATAAAAGACAGAATTAAGACAGATACAGATTAAACTAAAGATATTAAGCATAACAAAATTTCGTTCTTGTAGATTAGATAATTTTATTCTGATTGAGTTTTTTTTATAAGGGAAAAAAAAGACAAGTCAAAAAATCTTTCTTTTTCTTCGAACTCTCCCAAATAAAAATAAATCCTTCCTTCCATTCTCAAATGAGAATACAAGGAATTCCATTTTCATACAATATCTTAACTGAATTCCATGTAATGATCAATGAATTTTTTTGATTCTATATCTACATGTGTTGAATCCTAGCAACAATATATCCCCAATGTATTTATTTTATTTTTATTGGGTTGGGATTGACGAATAACCAATACCAATATTAATGTTTATTAGTGTCGAATAGAAATTCAAAATGGGGCGTGGCCAAGCGGTAAGGCAGCGGGTTTTGGTCCCGTTACTCGGAGGTTCGAATCCTTCCGTCCCAGATCGTTTCCATCAGAAACGAAAGATGGGATCACATTGTATCCCACATGAAACATAAAATTGTTAACGAGAACAATCTTTTGTTCTGAATTCTAAGAATCATTCCTAGAATCATATTTTTTCTTTCATTTGGTTTCTCACAAACGTAATCAAGTGAGAAATGTGGGTGGAAATAAATATCTTTTTTTTTATTCAAAAAAGAAATTCTGGGTTTATCATTCACATTCAGGATCACATTCAGGATATGCTCGTACTACTTAATATTATATTCATTTTAAAGTTAGCTACTTATGAAAACTTTATGTCCCATATCTATGAAATGTCAATTCTCACATGAAGCATTCTGAATCGAAATGTGAATGAAAGAAAGGCCTCTTTATTCCCTTACCAAGGGTAAAATAAAAAATCCTAAAGTAAATAAATGGGGTATCCCAATTCCACAGTCTATGTGGAGACTAAAGAGTAGGGAGTTTTTGGTACTAATTTCATCACTGGTCTTAAAACTTCTAAAGCTGGTGTGGGAAAAAAATAGTAAAAACGAATTGAACCGGACCCCATTTTTTTGTATTTTATCTGGTTCATCTTATATCTTATCCGGTTCAAATGAATAATTGTAAATCAATGTAATGTAGCGATTGGGGGGAAATTCGTATATTGCATCTACTTGACTTTATGGAATTGATGGAAAAGAAAAATTCTTGAACCTGAAGTAAAACAAAATCTGTATTGTATAAAATCAAAAAGTTTTATTAATAATTGATTTTTTTCCGGGATTGCAAATCTATTAATATTAATAGTTTATTTGTTCGAGAAAAATGGATCCTTCATGATTGATCGTCCCGAACAATCTTTTTAAGATGTAAAAAAGTCTTAAGCAAACTTATTTATTCGTCTTTTTTAGAAATATGTTTCATTCATATGATAGAATATAGAGTTAAATAAATTTGATCCTTGCTGAGCCTTCCCCGGATAAATACTTATCTATCCATAGATAGATAGATAGAAAGTATGTACTATTATATACCGGTATACACACACCGGTTGAGCCAATGACTATTCATGATTCCATATTGAATCAATTACATACCGGTTTGAAATAAAATTAGAGGAATGTTATGGTAAAACTTCGTTTGAAACGATGTGGTAGAAAGCAACGTGCGACTTGAAGGACATGATCGGCTGTGGATTCTTACATCCACCATTTTATATAGGAATGAAGATGCTCTTGGCTCGACATAGTTTGTTCTGCTCTGTTAGGAACCTAATTTGTGTTCGGTTGCCTAATTTGTGTTCGGTTGTAAGTAAATAGTACATGATGGAGCTCGAGCAGAAAGGATTGATTCCTTTCTCAGGGGGAAGAATCTAGGGTTAGTAACTATCAATAAGTTAGACCAACTTTGTAAGTATATCCTCAATATATAAATCGAAAGGTTAAAAAAATCGAAAAATAAAAGAAGTTTGAAAAAAAAAAAGTAAAATTTTTCAGAATTGGTAAAACTATTTCGATCAAAAGTGTATCACAAGGGAATCCACCGTTCATATTCTATTTCTATAGTATAGAAAAAGATAACAAAAAAAAAAGGTATGTTGCTGCTCTTTTGAAAGGAGTAAGGATCACCGAAGTAATGTCTAAACCCAATGATTTCACAAAGCAAAGAAAATGGATTCCGGAACAAGTAAACACTATTTTCAATTGTCTCAACAATTGAATCAGAATGAGGAATAAAAATAGATTCGAGATGAGACAAACAAAAGAGGTTAGAGACGGCTCAATAAATGTCTAAGGGTTTCCCTTCGAACTCTGTCAGAATTACCCAACTTGAGTTATGAGTACGAATGAGATTTCTTTTTTTCTGTTTCTGTAAGGAAGAATAAAAAAACGACTCAAATCATAGTCTAATTTATGATTTTATGGATCCATTTGTCATTATATACATATACAGAAATTTAGAATCCTTTTTTCTCGAGCCGTATGAGGAGAAAACCTCCTATACGTTTCTAGGGGGGGCATTGTTTATTTACATCTATTCCAATGAGTCATCTACCGAATCGTTGCAATTGATGTTCGATCCCGAAGAGAAGGAAGAGATCTTAGAAAAGTAGGTTTTTACGATCCGATAAAGAATCAAACTTATTTAAATGTTCCTGTTATTCTATATTTCCTTGAAAAAGGTGCTCAACCTACGAGAACTGTTTGTGATATTTTAAGGAAGGCGGAATTATTTAAAGAAAGAACTTCGATTCGAGGTAATTGTAATTAAAGTAAAAAAACAAAATTAATAAATAAAAAAAGGGGGGGGTCACTAGTATATATCTTTGTGTAATTATTTACACACAATTTGCCTTTTTCTTGCTATATTCATACTTAATTTACTTTTTTTTGTTCGTTGCGGGAATCCACCAACAAACAAGGGGTTAATCTTGCTTATTGTACCTCTATTGATTGAATAAACCCGAGATTTTTTCTTTACTTTACATCTTTCGTATTTTTTTCATCCAAATTTCTTATTTATGTTTATGTTGTGCCAATCCAACACAAGTCCTTATTTGATTTACTTAAATTTCTTTTCTTAACATTGGATCCATAATTTCTTTTCTTAACATTGGATCCATATTGACAATGGTGCATCGAAGAAATATAATTCGATCGTAGATAAATAGATCCGTTTATCTCCACCCCATATTGGTTTTTTCTTTCCTTCCCTTCAGTCAAATGATGGGTTTGCCCTGCCGATTTACTGGCATACAAGATGTATTTTCTTAACGAAAAAGAAAAGAAAATTGATAAATAAAATGGTGGTTTGTCACAATTTTGACATCTCTATTGGGAATCAGTTGTTGTTTAATCCGATCTGTCCATTTTGGTATTTTGGTGTTTTTAATTGATCAACAAAAACAAATTTTTCTTTTCGATTTGTTCTAGTTCAATGTTTTGACGGGGTCGTGCAGTGCAATTCAATTGATTTTTTTATTTTGACCGTATTTACATATATCCTATTTATTTTATTTTTTATTTTTATTCGGGTTGCTAACTCAACGGTAGAGTACTCGGCTTTTAAGTGCGACTATGATCTTTTACACATTTGGATGAAGCAACAGATTCGTCCAGACTATTGGTAGAGTCTATAAGACCACGACTGATCCTCAAAGGTAATGAATGGAAAAAACAGCATGTCGTAAATTAGAATTTTATTATTTAATTTATTAATTTATTATTTAATTAATTATTTAATTAAATATTATTTAATTTTAATTAAATTAATTAAAGTAAAGTAGAACTTTGAGTTTATCTTTACCGGATCGTTATTACAATTTTTTTTTTTTCACTTCCAAAAAGAAAAAAAAAATTCACATTTACAGTTAGGTCTAGTGAATAAATGGATAGAGCCCTATGGGTCTAATTCTGGTGAAATAAAAAGCAACGAGCTTTTGTTCTTAATTTGAATGATTACCCTATCTAATTAGACGTTAAAGATAGATTAGTGCCTGATGCGGGAAAGGGTGGGTTCTTCTGTGAGTGGACCGTTTATTTTCTTTCTTTTTTTTTTAATGAATCCTAATTATTCTTTGTTATGGGTTGGAGACAGATGTGTAGAAGAAACAGTATACTGATAAAGAGAATTTATTCCAAAGTCAAAAGAGCGATCGAGTTGCAAAAATAAAGGATTTTTGACCCTCTTGTAATTATAACGAACATAAACCGATTGGATAGAAAAGGAGAGGAAAAAGATCTGTTGATTGGACTCCACTGTTTCCTTTGTTTGCGGGATATATATTTTTTTCTTACTGTAATTATATACATAATACATACCCCGTTCTGACCATATTGCACTATGTATCATTTGATAACCTAAAAAATGAAATAGGTCCCGCCTCTGGTTCAAGTAGAAATGTAAATGGAAGAATTACAAGGATATTTAGAAAAAGATAGATCTTGGCAACAACACTTTCTATATCCGCTTCTCTTTAAGGAGTATATTTACACATTTGCTCATGATCGTGGTTTAAATGGTTCGATTTTTTACGAATCCACGGAAATTATTGGTTATGACAGTAAATATAGTTCATTACTTGTGAAACGCTCAATTATTCGAATGTATCAACAGAATTATTTGATTTATTCGGTTAATGATTCTAACCAAAATCGATTCGTTGGGCACAACAATTTTTTTTATTTTCATTTTTTTTATTCTCAGATGATATTGGAAGGTTTTGCAGTCATTGTGGAAATTTCATTCTTGCTGCGATTAGTATCTTTCCTCGAAGAAAAAAAAATACCAAAATCTCAGAATTTGAATTTACGATCTATTCATTCAATATTTCCCTTTTTGGAGGACAAATTATCGCATTTAAATTATGTGTCAGATATACTAATACCTTATCCCATCCATCTGAAAATCTTGGTTCAAATCCTTCAATTCTGGATCCAAGATGTTCCTTCTTTACATTTATTGCGATTCTTTCTTCACGAATATCATAATTGGAATAGTCTTATTACTCCGAATAATTCTATTTTTCTTTTTTCAAAAGAAAATAAAAGACTATTTCGGTTCCCATATAATTTTTATGTATCTGAATGCGAATTTGTATTAGTTTTTCTTCGTAAACAATCTTCTTATTTACGATTAACATCTTCTGGAGCTTT